TTTACGGCTAAGGAATGGGAAATCTTTCTCCTGTTACATGAATCCAATTTTCAGTTCATCCGGGAAAATCCATCTTTTTCTAAACAATGTCTTTGTCATTTGATCCAACAGCCTTCCGTTAGATAGGAACAGATTTGATAAGTACTGATAACTCGCGGATTGAATATTAGAACGGAAAGATCTATTATATAATGAACTAATGGTTCTAAGCCGTCTCCGTCTCTGGCGATTAATAAAAAATTCGAAGTACTTTTCTTTCGGTTTCTTGCTAAACCCGCGTTTATATAGAGTCTCCCTTTGGGAAGTCAGAAGAAGCCCCTTTGACATCTCTTCATCTGTAAAGAATTCTCGATGTGAAAACAGAAAGACAGAGAGCTCATCGTTGAATATGTAAAAGAGTGGATCTCCAGGGTCCCAAATGAATTGGCCTTTTCTAAAAAAGACTTGTTCTTTGGAAGATCTATCTCGTCCCGGGTACTCCACGGTTTCACTCTGCAAGAACTCCCAATCATTCTCTTGAAGCTCCTCCTCTTCATCATATCCATCATCCCCTTCACCATAAAATGCATAATCAAAATATTCATCATTAACTTCATCAGAAATGATCGGCTTGCCCCGAAATGACCTGGCCCAATAGGGAAATTCCAATTCATTGGGCCTTTCGATCCAATCAAATAGAAAGCCCCAAGATTGCCATATTCTAGGAGCCCAAACTATGTGATCGACTACATCCTCCGCTAACTGTTGCGGGTCGGTGCCTTCTGCCCATTCTTTAAACTCCGATTCATAGAGAAATCTACGATCAAAGATAGAACGAGATCCATTTTCCACCATCTCTAAGGGATTCCTTGGTTCGGGCCGAAGAAGCGAGGATCCCACCAGAGCGCCTTCTACTACTTCTAATAGGCCATCAACTAGATCAGAATCCGTCTCAACGAGTCTATAAGAAGTGATCCAATTTTTTTCATCGGGTCCGGGTAGAGACCAAAGATCTTGAGCGATCGATCCGGCAGAACAACTCAAAAGAGAAAGAAGTATCGTTAATTTCTTCATGTTCGTTCCAAGTTCGAAGAACCATTTGTACAAATAAGGATCCCCTTCGTAACATGATTGCTTCTTCATATAGATAGATATAGGATCTATAAGGCAGCAATTATTTATAAGTACATTTTGTGCAACAGCCCTTCCTATCTGATAGAAAAGGATCCCATGATCCGGAACCGGTCTTACATGGGCTCGCAACTCCCAAGTTTGTCTATGAAGAGCGAATCGAATTGTATTCGTGTCTATAATTGATTTCTTCTGTGTAATACTAATCGATAGGGCCTCATTGGTAATTGCTACAAGATCTCGTGCATTGTAACCCATGGCTATGGACCCGAATCCATTAGTATGGAACATTTTCTTTTCCAAGTGAAATCCCCTAGTATATGAAAGGGTGAAAACGTGCTTTCGTTGTTGTGGAATAAGAAGCCTTCGTATCTTAATGCATGTATTTAATTTATTCGGAGCTATTAGAGCGGGATCCACTTTTTGGGGAATATGAGTCGAAGCAATAACAAGAATATCTCTAGTGGACCGTCTTTCACAATTCCCGGAGAGATAGTTCAATAATAAACCGAGGGACTCCGACTCATCCACATACAGATCATGAATGTTTGGAATCCATACTATGCAAGGAGACATTGTTCTTGCCAATTCGAATTGCAAGTGGATAGAAGCTAGGTCTATTTCCAACTCGATAATATACCTAAGTATCTCATCATCCACCGTATACTCCTCCCTCAGCTCCGGGTCCGAGTCCAAGTTCGAATAAAAAGAGTCACGATCATCAATATCGTCCACATCTTTAAGCGCATCCATATAGTCCTTAGCAGGATCGCTATCATCATCAATATCCACATCATCAAGCGCTTCCGTATAGTCCTCAGGATCGAGATCATCAATAACTATTTTCAAATCCAGCTTGTTCAGAAATACCGTAATGAAAGGAAGATAGGAGTTTGTCGCTAGGGATTTGACCAAATAGGATCGTCCAGTTCCTATAGGACCTATCACTAAAATACCCCTAGAGGGGGATAGGGCTAGGCGGAACGAAAAGGGTTTTGGTTTTCCATGAGATGGGAAATGAAAACTATTAACCCCACACGAGGTTTGTGAATAAGTGATTGTCTGATAATGAGCAAGGAATATCCGTCTTTCTGCTAAACAGGATGTATTGAACTCATAATTCATTAGATCCTTTTGATGAATGTCAACTACGTATCGTAAGTAAATTGCTCCCGCTTGTTCAAACATTTGATAACCATAGTCACTCTTTACTAAATGATCAATATGAGTCAGACTCCATAGAATTTGATCAATCCCTTTTTCTGGCCTTAAGGTGGAGAAATGAAACGAGTAAACTCTCTCTTTATCCAAAAACCAATCACAGGTCTCGATCCAGGATTCTATTTCATCATGAGTCTGAAACCTTTGTCCTTTTCTTATCCATGAATAG